TTCCATTTGATCTTTTTTAGGTCTCTACTCACCTCGATGGTTATGTGCATGATATCCCTTGAAGCATATATGCGATAGATAAGCTCCTGTAACCATGCTATATTCGCTTGCGCTTGCCTGAACAGAATTTCTTTCTCAAAGAAATGGAATGTATAATTCCACAAAAAGTCTTTTTTCACGAGGTATAACTAACTATTCCTATATTATCTGTTACAGAATCAGACCATGGATCAATTCCCCTTTTCTTACATTTTGAAGTCTTGAATGCACCCATAATTCTGAGCTTCATGTTCCTCCTCCCAAGATACATGTCAGAGCCGGGGGCATCCCAATCAAATTAAATGGGATGACAGTTTCTCAGTCTAAATCTGTCAAATGAAAATTTTGATCAAATCACACATCGCAATATACTAGGCCCTCTAATTCCCTAAGGGGCTTATCTAAAATATTCGCAATATAACTAGGAAGACGTTTCAAATACCACACATGAGTCACTGGACATGTCAGTTTGACGTATCCCATTTGGTACCTTCGTATCCGAGAATCAACAAATTCCACTCCGCATTCTTCACAAAATTTCGGGTCTTCTTTTTCAGTCCCAATCCCTCGGTAATTTCCACAAGCACAAATCCCACTTTTTATGGGTCCGAAAATTCTTTCACAAAACAATCCATCTTTCTCCGGTTTATTAGTTTTATAATGAAAAGTATAGGGTTTTGTCACCTCTCCGACTATCTCTCCATTGGGTAAAATCTTTTTTGCCCAAGCCATGATTTGTTGAGGGGAAACTGGTCCAATTCGAAGTTGTTGATGTTTATACTGGTCGATCATAGAATAGAAATTCTGATTCATTGAGATCAAGCTTCCTTCCTGTCCATCTGAAAGTTCTTTTCAGATACAAGGAAATGATTCAGTTCCAGGGACAAAGATCGTAGTTCTCGAACGAGCAATCGAAAAGATTCTGGAGCACCCTCTGGATTAGGTACTGTTGCTCCAATAATCGTAGCACCAAGTACTTCCTGACGAGCTCTAATATGATCAGATTTATAAGTAAGCATCTCTTGTAAAATATGAGCAACACCAAATCCCTCTAGAGCCCAAACTTCCATTTCTCCTACTCTTTGTCCCCCTTGTTTGGCCCTCCCTCTAAGGGGTTGTTGTGTAACAAGTGCGTAATGCCCACTGGAACGTCCATGGATTTTATCATCAACTTGATGAATTAATTTTAGGATATAGGACTTTCCTATTAGAACAGGTTGTTCAAAAAGATCTCCCGTTCTTCCATCAAATATTCTGCTTTTTCCCGGGTATTCGGGTTCAAATACCCATGGATTTTTTGTTTTCTTACTGGCTTCATATAATTCAGAAAACACTAGTTTTCTTGAGGCCTCTTGCTCATATCTCTCATCAAAAGGTCCTATTCTATAATGTTTATTTAGGAGATCCCCCGCTAACCCGAGCGAACATTCAAATATCTGTCCCACATTCATTCGTGAGGGGACTCCTAATGGGTTGAATACCATATCAACGGGCGTTCCATCTTGCAAATAGGGCATATCTTGTCTAGACAAAATCTTAGAAATTATACCCTTATTCCCATGCCTTCCAGCTACTTTATCACCTACTTTGATTTCACGTTTCTGTGAAATATATACACGAATCTTTTCTGGATTAGAATTGGAAACTCCCTTTCTATGGATCCATCTCACATCAATAACTCGACCCCTTCCTCCTATAGGTAGTCTTAGAGAAGTTTCTTTTGAAGTGGATACCTGAATACCAAGTATAGCTCGTAATAATCTATCCTCCGGAGCATATGACGATTCGCTCGCTGTCTGAGGTGTTAATTTACCTACTAAGATATCACCTGTTTCTATCCAAGATCCCAGCATCACAATTCCATTTCTGTCTAAATTTTGGAGTAAACGAGCCTCTAAATGCGGGATATCCTTAGTGATTCTTTCAGGACCTTGGCTTGTTACATGAGTCTGAATTTCATATTTCCGGATGTGAAAAGAAGTATAAATATCTTCATAGACCAGACGTTCGCTAATTAGTACTGCATCTTCAAAATTGTAACCTTCCCATGGCATATAAGCTACTAATACATTTTTTCCTAAAGCGAGTTCCCCACCAGCTGTAGCCGCACCGTCCGCTAGAATTTGTCCCTTTTTAATGTATTTACCCCGCTGAACCTGAGTTTTTTGATGCATACAAGTATTTTTGTTGGAACGTTGATACATAACTAATGGAATGCTTATAGTATCCCCATTACTTGAGAAAATGATCTTTTGAGTATCAGTATAAATGATTTTTCCCTTGCGTTCGGCTATAGCTGAAATCCCCGAATCTAGAGCCGTTTGGCCTTCCAACCCAGTTCCAACAATGCACTTCTCGGACCGAGAAAGGGGAACTGCTTGGCGCTGCATATTAGAACTCATTAAAGCTCGATTCGCATCATTATGCTCGATAAAAGGAATGAGGGAAGCTCCAATAGAAAAATATTGGAAAGGAAAAATGCTTCTAAGATGAATCTCTTCCCATGCAATAGTCAGGAATTCTTGACGATATCGAGCTGGAACAACCTGTTGTTCTTGAATACCCCGATTCAAGGCCAAAGAATTTCCTGCTGCTACCATATAATATTCATCTCTATTTGGTGATAAATAAACCATCTGTGCATTTTTTGATCTATCAGATAATTCATAAAACGGACTCTCTATAGATCCCCAATAACCAACCTTCACATGAATAGCTAATGATCCAATAAGTCCAACATTGATTCCTTCGGACGTGTCGATTGGGCAAATACGTCCATAGTGACTCGGGTGGATATCTCGTATCCGAAAACTAGCAGTTCGCCCCGTCAATCCTCCAGGACCCAAATAACTCCATTTTCGCCCATGAACGATTTGTGTCAACGGATTAGTTCGATCCAAAACTTGAGATAAAGGGTGTAGGCCAAAAAACGATTCATAAGTAGTTGTTAATGAAGTTGAAGTTACCAAATTTTGAGGAGTCGGTATCAATTTATGCCTGATTGCTCCACATATAGTTCCTCGAACCGTATTCTCTAAACGAACAAGAGCCAATCCGAATTGATCCTGTAATAGATCTGCTACAGAACGAATACGTTTATTTCTCAAGTGATTCATATCGTCAAGTGTACCCATTCCCAATTTCATTCCAATCAAATGATCCACAGCAGCCAATAGATCTCGTGGTAACAAGAATGTATTGTTTTGGGGTATATCAAGATTAAGTCTCCGGTTCATATTTCGTCGACCAATCTTTCCTAATTCACATCTTTGTTGAAAAAATTTCTTTTGTAATTCCTTGCATAAGGACTCAGAAAATACCGGATCCCCCCCTACACAAGCAAATTGTTGATAAAATTCCAAAATAGCATTTTCTTTTGACCCAATCTTTTTTTTCTCTTTATCATTCGGGAAAGACAAGAAAATTTCAGGGTAACAAACATTATCTAGAATTTCTCTTATATTCAAACCCATAGCTGATGATAGAACTAGAATAGATATTTTTTGTTTTCTACTTACACGGGCCCATATCCTTGCTTTTCTATCAATTTCTAATTCCGACCTTCCCCCCCAATCCGATATTATAGTACAAGTATAGACAGAAATTCCGTTATGTTCCAACTCTGAACGGTAGTAAATACCGGGACTTTGCAATATTTGGTTGATCACAATTCGGTATATTCCATTTACTATAGAGGTTCCAAAAGAATTCATTATAGGGATGTTTCCAATAAAAACGGTTTGTTCTTGCATATTTCTACCGGTTTTCCAAATTAAGACCGCGGGGACATATAATTCAGAAGAATATGTGAGTGATTCATACACAGCATCTCTTTCTTTTATCAAGGGCTCTACCAATTGATATGTTTCCACAAATAATTGAAATTCAATTTCTTGATCTCTATCTTCAATTTTTTGAAACTTATGAAATTCTTCCGTCAAGCCCTTATTAATGAACCTACAAAATCCCTCAAATTGTATCTGACTAAATCCAGGTATTGTGGACATTCCCTCATTTCCATTCTGGAGCATCTTAATCTGAAATTTCCTATTTATTGAAAAAATCCCATTATTGGCTTGGCTCACTATTCATCGAACCCTACCGATTGATCTAGCAATGATGGAATGGATATTCTGTTTACTGAATCACATAAAATTTGAGTCAACTCCATCCATATATATCATACGTATGAACGGAAGCAAGACAGAAAAATGGAGGGCATTTTTGATACAAGTTCAAATTTGAGCTTGAGCCAGGTACAAATAAAAAGAAATGGAAATTGATAAAGCATTCCTGGGAAAAATTCTGTCACTTAGGCTGATGGAGTCTTTTATCGGATGTCAAAATTGATCCAATTTCTACCTAATTCTTTTATTATGATATTACGATCAAGGGTACAAAAAAAGAAAAAATCAATGAATTAAGGATTCAATCTGCTCTCTATGAATGAGATAAAAACAGAAGAATCAGGAACAGCATAGAGTTTCCCCTTTTTTTAGCACACGCAATTGAATGTTCAAAAAGGAATTCGCAAATCTTTTTTTGATCGTATAATTTCTAAAATACAATGGAATTGCGTACGTATTACGTATATAGTCATAGGAGTAATCTTTAGGAAGTACATGCCAATATAGCTATCTAGCTATCCGTATATCACATCTTTTATCATAATTGAACTTGGTGCAACATAGGTTAGGTCGCACTCTATCATAATGTCTATCTTCTATTCATATTCAAGTACTATATAGGGATATGTGAGGTCGGATAAGAAATAGAACCGGGTTCGGTATTCACGTATAAAAATTTCTGTTCTGGGGTTTACATATGACCATATATTTTCTTATAATTAGAATTGATAATGATTAGTCGTAAATCAATTGGATTTTGCATCCATTAACCATTAAGGTAATACAAATGGATATACAAAATGAAGAGCTATTCGCTAATTCAAAGTAAGTAAGAGTAAAGAGTAAAAGAGTAATTAAGTAAATAGTTAATGAAGTCAAGAATGAATTATTCTAAATTGCCCTGCATTTTACAGTCTGTGACCGGGGCCGGGAATCTTTTCACTTTTCTATAGATCTATCGAATCTATAGAAAAGTGAAAAGAGAAGGTAAGTTTTTAAGCGACGCGTGTTTTGAGATAAAATCAATCGAAGAAAAGGATAGGATAGAAAAAGGATCCAATAAAAAAGAGGAATTCTTTTTTGGAAAAGGATAAGTACAATGGGATTCAAGATCCAAAAAGAAAAGAAATTAAGAAAGTAAAAAATTTAAATCAAAACAAAATGAGGAAAGGAATAGAAATAGAAAATAGAAAGAAATAGAAATATATAGAATTATAAGTATATAGAATTTATATATAATATAATTAATATATAATATAATATATAATTATTCTAATTATATTCTAATTATAGAATTTTATAGAATTTCTTTATCTTTATCCATTTTGGATGGAATTTGGCGGCATGGCCAAGTGGTAAGGCGGGGGACTGCAAATCCTTTATCCCCAGTTCGAATCTGGGTGTCGCCTGATCAACAAAAAAATACTTGAAATTTATTAATCCTGTTGATCGAACTTGACGAATTCTTGCCCCGTAAAAGCATAGGCAAGGGCTAGGTCTGTTGATACTTGATTTTGAGAACTCGTAGGGCCTATAAAAGCCTGTCATCTTTTTTCTCAAAATCTGGGTTCTGAGTGTGGCTCAAAAAGGTACCAAGAAATCTGAAGCAACCCAATCTTATTAATGATTGATTTGGGCTATTCTGAATTGAATCAAATAAAAGAAATAGTGAGAATTCATTCTGGGTATCAGAACTATGAAAGTAAGAAGTCGGAAATCTTGGTATCCAAAGGTTCCTAAGAGACACTCCTTTTTGGCTCACTAAGTTATTTTACACTAGAACTTTCTTAATATTGAGGTAGTGTCTACTCACTCTGTTTGCGATGAAATTAGATTGGATAGGCTGATGGTAAATTCATTGAATAATTGTGACAAAGAACTGAAGATACTTTGTATTCAGACTGACTAGAGGCTCTGAGTGCTGCTCATAAATTTAATCAGAATGGTTGAATGGCTCTTCTTTCTATTTACTATTTATATATTTTATTACGCTTATTTTATATAATTTTTTTATATATTTTTCTATTTTTTTTTCAATTCTTTCTTATTCAATAGAATTCTATTGAATAAGAAATCTAGGAACTTTTTATGAGTAGATTCATGAAATTGTTTCATAAAGAACCGTAAGTAAGAATCCTATTTTTCTTTCTATTTTTCTTTCTATTTCATTTAGATTGAGTATAGATAAAAGATCTTCCTATGTTATACTATGTTAGACTATTCAATTCGCGACGATAAATTTATTTGATATTGTTATTCATAATATTGTTAGTATCATCAAGATGCAATTCATACCTTTGAATTGATAGGAGTCCACTTTATCATCTCTATGGGATTAGATCCCGAATTATTGTGAAAGAAGAAAACAAAGAGATTATGGAAGTCAATATTCTTGCGCTTATTGCTACTGCGCTGTTCATTTTAGTTCCTACTGCCTTTTTACTTATCATATACGTCAAAACAGTCAGCCAAAATGATTAATTTGAATGAAACTTGAATTCTTCATTTTTATCAATGATTGAAGAAATGAAAGGGTTTAAAACTCTAGTGAAGTCTGAAATGAAATATTCATTCATTTTCGATCTAGATAGTGTGGTAGAAAGAGCTATATATAGCTCTTTCTACCACACTATACAATTGAGTATTGTAGAATATTTCATATTCATTCATATTCTTAGTACATAAAACATAAAGTTGTATTGTATACAGAAAGAAGCTTTCTCTTATATAGATCAATTGACAATAGATATTTATATCTAAGTAATAATATATATTAGACGTACATCAAAATGAAATAACACTCGAATTTTCTTTTTTTTCTCTACACCCATTTGTATACATTTTGGATCAATCCAAAAGAATTGCAAGCCCAACTGCTTGAATTCCTGATTCTTTATATCTCTTCTTATGCTTATGGATCCGGGGGCCCATCGAAAGAATTCATGTAGGAAGAATAGTACAGGCATAGACTATATACCATATAAAGACCATAGAAGATACATATCATATATTAGAGATAAATAATAATAAAATAATAAAAGAAGACTATTTAATTATTTAAAATTATTTAATTTTAATTATTTAATAGAGGATTAATTAGAGATCTAATTAGAAATCTAATACTAGTAATATATCTAAAAAATAATATCTAAATATAGATAAACTAAAGTTAGTCAAGTTTTTTTTTAAGCTTTCGCAAAACGATTACAATTGATACAAATAGATTTTTCAGTAAAGTACTAAATTAGTAATCTTCCTAGTTCTAAAGCCCACTCCTTCCCCATACTACAAGTGAAAGAGAAAATGTAAACACTACCATTAAAGCAGCCCAAGC